ATCTTATCTTTATGTTCTATCCACTCTATCCGGGGATGGAACAAAAAATCACAAGCTCCTTCATTATTTTTTCATTCAATAACAATAAAAAAAGCAATTCGAATTCTATAGGGTTGAATAAAAATTTGATTGACCATTTGGTATAATTGCTATGCTTAGTGTGTGACTCGTTGGTTTTTTTTTAGGTTTATAGGTTAGGATTAAGGGGGAGACCGGCCCGTAGTATGAACTAATAATTATAGAACTAATAACCAACTCATTGCTTCGTATTATCTGGATCCAGGGAACCAGTCACTATATGATGTATCAATCATATCGTTGTAGCAACTGAAATTTTTTTCTCAATTTTACATAACATAAAAGAGAAATCAATCAGATCATAAAGTTGTGAAGCAAAAAAAGGGATATGGATAAAAGGAAGGCTGAGAGAAAGAGAAAAAGAAAATATCAATGATATATGATTCCAATATGATGTATGGTCTAGGAATTATCTCATATTCATATAAGAGCAATGTAATAAAGCATTAATAGGGATTTGTCCATAATTTAGTAATTAGATGTATCTAATTCATAAGAAAAAAAAAAAGAGCACCGAGTCAATAAAGACTGAGGAGATTGGCTCAGGAACAAATTGAATTTGGAGCTCCATTGCAAAGTTTGGGCCTAGCCATTAATGGAGAAGCGATGGGAACGACAGAACCCGTGACTCCAGAAGATTCTATTGAAAATAAATCCTAATGAGTCATTGGGTGGGATGGCGGAACGAACCAAAAACCAATTCATTTATTCTGATAGGTCGTGGGATGACCCTACGAATCAAACAGATATTGAAAGAGTAAATATTCGCCCGCGAAAACTTATTGATTTCTAAGTTTTGGACGATTCAAAAAAAGTAAAAATAAAAATTTCTTAATATTATTAGAAATATTAAAAACATTTTATTTATTTAAAGTATCCTAGAAAGTTACTTCGAATTTGATATACATATACATAGAAAAGCAAGATATAACAATTCCTACGTTATAGATTCGATCTCAAAAAATCCCAGAATCCCTTGCATTATTCATTAAATACATATATCTGTAATCTTTTTTTATCGTTTCATTCGCGAGGAGCTGGATGAGAAGAAACTCTCATGTCCGGTTCTGCAGTAGAGATGGCATTGAGGAACAGAACAGCCATCAACTATAACCCCAAAAGAACCAGATTCCGTAAACAACATAGAGGACGAATGAAGGGAATCTCTTATCGAGGCAATCGTATTTGTTTCGGCAGATACGCTCTTCAGGCACTTGAACCCGCTTGGATTACATCTAGACAAATAGAAGCGGGGCGAAAATCAATGACACGATATGCGCGTCGTGGTGGAAAAATATGGATACGTATATTTCCAGACAAACCCGTTACAGTAAGACCTACTGAAACCCGTATGGGTTCGGGGAAAGGATCCCCCGAATTCTGGGTATCCGTCGTTAAACCAGGTCGAATACTTTACGAAATGGGTGGAGTATCAGAAATTGTAGCCAGAGAAGCTATTTCAATAGCTGCGTCCAAAATGCCTATACGAACTCAATTCGTTATTGCAGGATAGAACTGTGTAACCGAAAGAAAGGGCCTTTATATGATGAAAAAACAAACGAGGTTTTCTTATTTTTTATTTCTGAACAAACAATATTTCTTCTTTTTTTTTTAATGCAAAGGGCGAAGAAAAAAATGATTCAACCTCAAACCTATTTAAATGTAGCAGATAACAGCGGGGCTAAAGAATTAATGTGTATTCGAATCATAGGGGCCAGTAATCGACGATATGCTCATATTGGAGACGTTATTGTTGCTGTAATCAAAGAAGCAGTGCCCCATATGCCTCTACAAAGATCAGAAGTGATCAGAGCTGTAATTGTACGTACATGTAAAGAACTCAAACGCGACAACGGTATGATAATACAATATGATGACAACGCAGCAGTTGTCATTGATCAAGAAGGAAATCCAAAGGGAACTCGAGTTTTTGGTGCGATCGCTCGAGAATTGAGACAGTTGAATTTTACGAAAATAGTTTCATTAGCTCCTGAGGTATTATAAAAACTAATAGATGAGACTATGTAGGGTATCTGAAAAATATTCAACTCAAATTACTTAGTAGAATTTAGTAGTAGATTGTGTCTCACGCATATACCTTTAATAATTCAAATAAATAAATAAAAAAGCAGAACAGAACATGTTGATTAGATAAAAATTTGGAGGCACTAATAATTATAGTTCATCATGGGCAGGGACACTATTGCAGACCTAATAACAGCTATACGAAATGCTGACATGGATAAAAAGGGAACGGTTCGAGTCGCATCTACGAATATTACCGAAACCATTGTTAAAATACTTCTACGAGAAGGCTTTATTGAAAATGTAAGAAAACATCGAGAAAAAAATAAATATTTCTTAGTTTCAACTCTGCGACATAGAAGAAATAGGAAAGGACCTTATAGAACTATTTTAAAACGGATCAGTCGACCTGGCCTACGAATCTATTCCAACTATCAACGAATTCCTAGGATTTTAGGAGGAATGGGGATTGTAATTCTTTCTACTTCTCGAGGTATAATGACAGACCGAGAGGCTCGACTAGAAGGAATCGGGGGAGAGATTTTGTGTTATATATGGTAAGTAATCTCTCCGGTATCCGAATAAAATCCGTAACTTTCTATTTGTTTTGTGAAAAAAGAGGAAGGGCGGGCTCTCTAAAATCACTCCTCCTCCCTTAGTTGATACTTCAAAGGGGGTTATCCGGAATGAAAGACCAAAAATGGATTCATGAAGGTTTAATTATTGAATCACTTCCCAATGGTATGTTTCGAGTTCGTTTAGATAATGAAGATTTGATTCTAGGTTATGTTTCAGGAAGGATACGACGTAGTTTTATACGAATACTACCGGGCAATCAAGTCAAAATTGAAGTAAGTCGTTATGATTCAACCAGGGGGCGCATCATTTATAGGCTCCGCAACAAAGATTCAAATGATTAGGTGGCTTTTTCAACATCCCTTTCGTTGGGACACAATTCGAGGTTAAAAATTTCAAGAGACTTATTTTCTTCTAAAAAGCAGATTCGTAATTAAAGCAAGGAAAAACTAATTATGAAAATAAGGGCCTCCGTTCGTAAAATTTGTGAAAAATGTCGACTGATCCGTAGGCGGGGACGAATTATAGTAATTTGTTCCAACCCGAGGCATAAACAGAGACAGGGATAATCTTTCTAAAAAAAAGATTCTCCAAGGTACCCAATGCACAAATGAAAGGATCTGTTTTGACATGAAATGGATATATCCGTATATCTCTGACTCATATTTATGAGATGATAAAATATGTATGATAAAACCCATACCAAAAGTTGGTTCGCGTAGGAATGGACGCATTGGTTCACGTAAGAATGGACGTAGAATACCAAAAGGAGTTATTCATGTTCAAGCAAGTTTCAACAATACCATTGTAACGGTTACAGATATACGGGGTCGGGTGATTTCGTGGTCCTCCGCCGGTACTTGTGGATTCAGGGGCACAAGAAGAGGAACGCCATTTGCTGCCCAAACTGCAGCAGCAAACGCTATTCGTACAGTAGTAGATCAAGGTATGCAACGAGCAGAAGTCAGGATAAAGGGTCCTGGTCTTGGAAGAGATGCAGCATTACGAGCCATTCGCAGAAGTGGTATACTATTAAGTTTTGTCAGAGACGTAACCCCTATGCCACACAATGGATGTAGACCGCCTAAAAAAAGACGTATATAGAAATTAAGAATTGAACGTATTTCAAGAGAAATAAATGATTCACTGATCTGATCAAAAAAAATTACTATGCTTCGAGAGGAAGTAGCAGTATCTACTCGGACACTACAGTGGAAGTGTGTTGAATCAAGAACAGACAGTAAGCGTCTTTATTATGGCCGTTTTGTTCTATCTCCGCTTATGAAAGGTCAAGCCGATACGATCGGCATCGCGATGCGAAGGGCTTTACTTGGAGAAATAGAAGGAACATGTATAACACATGCAAAATCTGAAAAGATACCACACGAATATTCTACCGTAGCCGGTATTGAAGAATCGGTACATGAAATCTTAATGAATTTGAAAGAAATTGTATTGAGAAGTAATTTGTATGGAACTTGCGACGCATCTATTTGCTTCAAGGGTCCTGGAACCATAACTGCTAAAGACATCATCTCACCACCTTCTGTGGAAATCGTTGATACTACACAGCATATAGCTAGCCTGACGGAACCGATCAATTTTTGTATTGGATTACAAATCGAGAGGAACCGAGGATATCGTATGAAAACACCAAATAACGCTCAAAAAGGAAGTTATCCTATAGATGCAGTATTCATGCCTGTTCGAAATGCGAATCATAGTATTCATTCTTATGGGAATGAGAATGAAAAACAAGAGATACTTTTTCTCGAAATATGGACGAACGGAAGTTTAACTCCTAAAGAAGCCCTTCACGAAGCCTCCCGTAATTTGATTGATTTATTTATTCCTTTTTTACATACGGAAGAACAAAACATCAATTTAGAGGACAATCAAAATGGGGCAACTTTACCCCTTTTCATCTTTCATGATGAATTGACTAAACTAAAAAAAAACGAAATAGCATTGAAATGGATTTTTATTGACCAATCAGAATTGCCTTCCAGGACCTATAATTGCCTCAAAAGGTCCAATATACATACATTATTAGACCTTTTGAATAAGAGCCAAGAAGATCTTCTGAAAATTGAACATTTTCGAATAGAAGATATAAAATGGATATTGGGCATTCTACAAAAGCATTTCGTAATTGATTTACCGAAGAATAAGTTTTCAATTTCATTTGAAAGTTGAAATCCATTGGATTGGATGGATTTCGTCTTTTTTTCTTTGTATTTCAATTTCTAAAGAAAAAATGCATAGGTTTTGAGTCTTCAGTATGATCTGTATATTTGGAATAGACCCAGAAGTAAATTGAA